TAAATATAATATAAGTATAAATATAATATAAGTATAAATATAATATAAGTATAAATATAATATAAGTATAAATATAATATAAGTATAAATATAATATAAGTATAATATTAATGTAATATAAGTATAATAATGTTAATTAAAGATTAATTATTAATAACTTTCAATCCAAAAAAAAAAAAAAAAAAAAATGTAATTAATATATTATATTAACTTTATTAATATATATTTTATAGCAAAATCTTATATATATTTATATAATATAATATTTAATATCATCATCATAAACCATGAATAAAGTTTATTTTTTTAAATGAAAAAATAAGATGCCTGATAAAAGGATTATTTTGATAGAATAAATTATGTAATACAATTACTCTTATTATTTATAATATTTAGAATTAAACTAAATCTTTTAATATCAAATTTTAATGTGCTTCTTACACTATATATATAGATATATATATATATATATGTATTTAATAAAAAAGATAAGCTAATTAAGCTAATGGGCTCATAACCCATTTATAGAAACATTCATTTTTCTTCTTTTTAATTATTATAAATTCAACTAAAATATTATTTTATTTATTTTTATTTTTTGGATCTTTAATTTCTTTATCTTCAAATAATTGAATGAGAAGATGAATTGGAATTGAAATTAATATAATTTCTTTTTTACCTTTAATTTATAATAAAATTAATTATTATTCTTCTGAATCAAGAATAAAATATTTTATTATTCAAAGTATAAGCTCATCAATATTATTAATGGGAGTAATTTTATCTTCATTTGAATTTCTTTATTTAAATAATTCTTTTTTAATTATGGTCTCTTTAATAATTAAACTTGGTTGTGCTCCTTTTCATTTTTGGTTACCAGGAGTAATAGAGGGATTAAATTGAATTAATTGTTTATTATTATCTACATGACAAAAAATTGCTTTATTATTTTTATTATCTTATATTATAATCAATTTATTTATTTTTATTCCAGTTATAATATCATTAATTTTTGGATCAATTGGAGGTATTAATCAAAGATCTTTAAGGAAAATTATTAGTTATTCTTCAATTAATAATTTAGGTTGAATTATAATAAGAATAATTATTAGAAATTCTTTATGAATAAATTATTTTATTTATTATTCTATAATAATTTTCATATTAATATATATATTAATAAAATTTGAAATTAATTATTTAATGCAAATAATAGTTAATTCATTTTGCTCTTTTAATAAATTATTTTTTTTTTCATTATTTTTTTCATTAGGAGGACTACCCCCTATGTTGGGTTTTATCCCAAAGTGAATAGTTATTCAATCTATAATTTGAAACGATAATTTATTAATTTGTTTTATCATAGTTATTAGTTCATTAATTACTTTATTTTATTATATTCGAATAATATTAATAATTTTATTTTTTAATTCTATTCAATTAAAATGAAATAATATTTTAATTAAGGAAAATTTATTTATTTATTTATTTTCATTTATTAATATATTTGGATTTTTTATTGTTTTATTACTTAAATCTTTAAATTAATTTTAAGATTTTAAGTTAATTAAACTATTAACCTTCAAAGTTAATTATATCAATATTTCATTTATTTGTTAAGTCTTAGTAGATTTCTACTTCTTTAGAATTGCAGTCTAAAATCATTAATTTTGACTATAAGACTAATAATTATCAAAAGAAAATAATTAATTTTCATAAATAAATTTACAGTTTATTACTTTTATCAGTCATTTTGATTTATTTCATGAAAAAATGATTTTTTTCAACTAATCACAAAGATATTGGAACATTATATTTTATTTTTGGAATTTGATCTGGTATAATTGGAACTACTTTAAGATTACTAATTCGAATTGAATTAGGTCATCCAGGGTCTTTTATTGGGGATGATCAAATTTATAATGTTATTGTAACAGCTCATGCTTTTATCATGATTTTTTTTATAGTTATACCTATTATGATTGGAGGTTTTGGAAATTGATTAGTGCCATTAATAATTGGAGCTCCCGATATAGCATTTCCTCGAATAAATAATATAAGATTTTGAATATTACCTCCTTCATTAACATTATTATTAGTAAGAAGAATAATTGATAATGGTGTTGGTACAGGTTGAACAGTATATCCTCCTTTATCAAGAAATTTAGGACATTCAGGAGCTTGTGTTGATTTAGCTATTTTTTCTCTTCATTTAGCAGGAATTTCCTCAATTTTAGGTGCTGTAAATTTTATTACTACTATTTTTAACATACGATCTGTAGGTATATATTTAGATCGAACTCCCTTATTTGTTTGAGCAGTATTAATCACTGCTATTTTATTATTATTATCATTACCTGTGTTAGCAGGTGCCATTACTATGTTATTAACAGATCGTAATTTAAATACATCTTTTTTTGACCCATCAGGAGGTGGGGATCCAATTCTTTATCAACATTTATTTTGATTTTTTGGTCATCCCGAAGTTTATATTTTAATTTTACCTGGATTTGGTTTAATTTCTCATATTGTTAGTCAAGAAAGAGGAAAAAATGAATCTTTTGGATCTTTAGGAATAATTTATGCTATGATAGCAATTGGTTTATTAGGATTTGTAGTTTGAGCTCATCATATATTTACTGTTGGTATGGATGTAGATACACGCGCTTATTTTACTTCAGCTACAATAATTATTGCAGTACCAACAGGTATTAAAATTTTTAGATGACTTTCTACTATTCATGGTACAAAAATTAAATTTTCATCTTCTATAATATGATCTATTGGTTTTATTTTTTTATTTACTATAGGGGGTTTAACTGGTGTAGTATTAGCTAATTCTTCTATTGATATTATTCTTCATGATACATATTATGTTGTAGCTCATTTTCATTATGTTTTATCTATAGGAGCTGTATTTGCAATTTTAGGGAGATTTATTCAGTGATATCCTTTATTTACAGGATTATCACTTAATTCAAAATGATTAAAAATTCAATTTTCAATTATATTTATTGGGGTTAATTTAACATTTTTTCCTCAACATTTTCTTGGATTAAGAGGAATACCTCGACGTTATTCTGATTATCCTGATGCTTTTATATCATGAAATATTATTTCTTCATTAGGAAGAATAATTTCATTTATTGGAATTATATTATTAATTTTTATTTTGTGGGAAAGTTTTATAATAAAACGAAAAAGTTTATTTTCTAAAAGAATATATTCTTCAATTGAATGATTACAAAATAATCCACCATCTGAACACTGTTATAATGAATTACCTATTTTAACTAATTTCTAATATGGCAGATTAGTGCAATAAATTTAAGATTTATATATAAAATTATTATTTTTGTTAGAAATAGCAACTTGATCTAATTTTAATTTACAAGATGGTATATCACCTTTAATAGAACAATTAATTTTTTTTCATGATCATACATTAATAATTCTTATTATAATTACTATTATAGTTGGATATATTATAATTAATGTTATATTTAATAATTATATTAATCGTTATTTATTAGAAGGTCAATTTATTGAATTAATTTGAACAATTTTACCTGCAATTACATTAATTTTTATTGCTTTACCATCTTTAAAATTATTATATTTATTAGATGAAATAAATAATCCTTCTATTACTGTAAAATCTATTGGACATCAATGATATTGATCATATGAATATTCTGACTTTAAAAATTTAAATTTTGAATCTTATATAATACCTTATTTAAATTTAAATCAATTTCGATTATTAGATGTTGATAACCGAATTATTTTACCATTTTTAATTCAAATTCGAATTTTAATTTGTTCAATAGATGTTATTCATTCATGAACTATTCCTAGTATTGGAGTTAAAATTGATGCACTTCCTGGACGACTTAATCAATCTAGATTTATAATATCTCGACCTGGTTTAATTTACGGTCAATGTTCTGAAATTTGTGGAGCAAATCATAGATTTATACCAATTGTAATTGAAAGAATTAATATAAGTAATTTTATTAATTGATTAAAATTATATTCATTAAGTGACTGAAAAATAAGTATTGGTCTCTTAAACCAAATAATAGTAGGATAATATATACTCTTAATGATAAATTAAAAATTAGTTTATAAAAAACATTAATTTGTCAAATTAAAGAATTTATTATTTAGAATTTTTATATTCCTCAAATATCTCCAATATGATGACCTATATTATTTTTATTTTTTTTATTTTCTTTTATATATTTTAATGTAATATTATATTACTTAATAATTAATAAAAAATTTTTTATTAATAATTCTTTTATGAATTTTGATATAAATTGATTATGATAACAAATTTATTTTCTGTTTTTGATCCTTCAACTGGAACTTTATCTTTAAATTGATTTAGAACTTTAATTGGTTTATTTTTAATTCCAATATCATATTGATATTTACCATCTCGATTTTCATTTTTTATTATATATATCATTATAAAAATTTACATAGAAATTAAAGTTTTAATAAATTTAAATTATAAAGGTAATTCAATTTTATTTATTTCATTATTTTTATTTATTTTATTTAATAATATTATAGGTTTATTACCTTACATTTTTACAAGATCAAGTCATTTAGTTTTTACATTAAGATTAGCATTACCATTATGATTAATATTAATAATTTATGGTTGATTAATAAATACAAATAAGATATTTTATCATTTAATTCCATTAGGAACTCCTAAAATTTTAATACCTTTTATGGTTTGTATTGAAACAATTAGAAATTTAATTCGTCCAGGGTCTTTATCAGTACGTTTAACAGCAAATATAATTGCCGGACATTTATTAATAACATTATTAGGAAATATAACATTAAATTTAAGAAGATATTTATTAATATTTATATTAATTATTCAAATTCTTCTTATAATATTTGAAATAGCTGTTTCTATTATTCAAAGATATGTTTTTACAGTTTTAATAACTTTATATTCAAGAGAAATTTAGATGAATAAAAATCATCCATTTCATTTAGTTGATTCAAGTCCTTGACCTATTACAGGATCAATTGGAGTAATAACAATTACTTCAGGTATAATTATATGATTTCATAATAATTTAATATGATTATTAATAATAGGTTATTTAATTATCATTTTAACAATATTTCAATGATGACGAGATATTTCTCGAGAAGCAACCTTTCAAGGATTACATACAATTTTAGTATTAAAAGGTATAAAATGAGGAATACTATTATTTATTTTATCAGAAGTATTTTTTTTTTTATCTTTTTTTTGAGGATTTTTTCATAGTAGATTATCTCCTAATATAGAAATTGGAATAATATGACCTCCTAAAGGAATTAAACCTTTTAATCCAATTCAAATTCCTTTATTAAATACAATAATTTTACTTTCATCAGGGATTACTATTACTTGGGCTCATCATAGTTTAATTGAGAATAATTATAATCAAACTATTCAAGGTATATTTTTTACTATTATTTTAGGAATTTATTTTTCAATTCTTCAAGGTTATGAATATTATGAAGCTCCTTTTACTATCTCTGATTCAATTTATGGTTCAACCTTCTTTTTAGCTACTGGATTTCATGGATTACATGTAATTATTGGAACTATTTTTATTATTATTTCAATGTATCGACAATTAAATTTTCATTTTTCTATAAAACATCATTTTGGGTTTGAAGCTGCTGCTTGATATTGACATTTTGTTGATGTAGTATGATTATTTCTTTATATTTCTATTTATTGATGAGGTAATTATTTTTCTAGTATATAAGTATATTTAACTTCCAATTAAAAGGTCTAATTTAATAGGAAAAATAATTATAAAAATAACAATTTCAGGATTTTTAATTTTTATAGTAATATTAATTTTTATATTAATTTTATTTATTATTTCAAAAAAAAGATTTATAGATCGTGAAAAATCATCTCCTTTTGAATGTGGTTTTGATCCAATTAGATCTTCACGTATTCCTTTCTCTTTACATTTTTTTTTAATAGCAGTTATTTTTTTAATTTTTGATGTTGAAATTGTATTAATTTTACCTATTTCAATTATTATTAAATTTTCTATGATAATTGAATGATTTATAACTAGAATTATATTTATATTAATTATTATAATAGGTTTATATCACGAATGAAATCAAGGTATATTAAATTGATCTTACTAGAACTATATTTAATTATAATAATTGATTTGCAATCATTAGGTACTAAATTTTTAGTTAGTTTTAAAATAAAGAAGTAAAAATTTACATTTAGTTTCGACCTAAAAATTAAAGATTATTCTTTCTTATTTAAAATATTTGATTAAAGCCAAAATTTAGCGGCATTTTATTGTTAATAAATTAATTGAATATTAAAATTCTAATCAAAAGGAAATAAGATAATAAAAAAGCTGCTAACTATTTTTATAAGCGGTTTAATTCCGTTTTTTCCTTTATAATATTATTTATGAAGTTTTAAACATTTCATTTTCATTGAAAAAATAGGAGTCTTTCTTCTCTTAAATATATTTTGAAGTAATAAACTATATTAATATCTTCAATATTATGCTTTTAATTTTTAAGCTATCAAAATATATAATTATTAAAATAAAGATAAATCAAATAATAAATGAAATTATATAAACTTTAAAATTATTAATTTGAATTAATTGATTTAATTTAGAAAATTTAATAATAAAACTTGATAGTCCTATTGGACCTAAATATTCTCCTCATCCTTGATCAATCAATTTTGAATAATTTATGATTATTTTAAATGATGAATTATTAATAAAATAAGTTGAAAATATAGGTATAAATCATAAAAATCTAAAAAAGAATAATATTAATAAATTATAATTATTAATTAATTTTTTATTAAAAAATGAAATTTCGTATCCAATTAAAATTCCAATTATAATTAATATTATTGTTAATATTTTTAATTGAATTGGTAAAAAAATATTTACTGGAGTACAAAAAATTATTCAACTTAAAAAAGATCCTCCACAAATAGAAAAAAAAACTATTAAAATAATTGATTTTTTTATTTGATTTGAACAATCAAAAATTGATATATATGAGAATATATTTGTACTTTTTAATATCGAATAATAAGATAGTCGAATAGAATATATTACAGTTAAACCTACTCTTATTATAAATATACAAAAAAACATGAAATTTATATTTCTTATTATAACTGACTCCATAATTAAATCTTTAGAATAAAATCCCGATAAAAATGGAAATCCACATAAAGCTAAATTAGAAATATTTATACAAGAAGTAATAATTGGCAATTGAATAATTAATCTCCCTATAAAACGAATATCTTGATTTCCCCACATACAATGAATTATAACTCCTGCACATAAAAATAATAAGGCTTTAAATAAAGCATGGATAAGTAAATGAAAAAAAGCTATAGTAGGATAACCTAATATTAAAGTTGATATTATAAAACCTAATTGTCTCAAAGTTGATAAAGCAATAATTTTTTTTAAATCAAATTCAAAATTAGCTCCAATTCTTGATATAATTATAGTTAGTAATCTAAAAATTATTATTAATTCAATTAAAAATGAATTTATAATAATAATATTGAATCGAATTATTAGATATACTCCTGCTGTAACTAAAGTTGAAGAATGAACTAATGAAGATACAGGAGTAGGAGCAGATATTGCTGCAGGTAGTCAAGAAGAAAATGGGATTTGAGCTCTTTTAGTAAAACTTGCTAATACAATTATAAAAATAATAAAATTTATATTAATTATTTCATTTAAATAAAAAATATAATTTCATCTTCCAAAATTTATTATTCATGAAATTCTTATTAGTAATGCTACATCACCAATTCGATTAGTTAATGAAGTAATTATACCTGCATTATAAGATTTATTATTTTGATAATAAATAACCAAACAATAAGAAATTAAACCTAATCCATCTCAACCAATTAAAATTCTAATTAAATTTGGTCTAATAATTAAAAATATTATTGATAATACAAACATAAATACTAAATAATTAAATCGATTTTTATTAATATCATCATTTATATATTCAATTCTATAAAATATCACAATAGAAGAAATTCCTAAAACAAAAGATATAAATACTAAAGATATTCAATCAAGTAAAATTGATATTATAATTGATGATGAATTAATACAAATAATTTGTCATTCAATAAAAATTATATTATTAAAATAAATTATATAAGATCCTCATAAAAACATAATTAATCTTAAAATTAGTAATAATATGGAAATTAAATAATTAATTATTTTATTTATTATTTAAAATTATTTTAATATCTATGATTCCACAAATCATTATTTTTTTTAAACTATTTAAATAAATTATTAAAAATTCTGATTTTAAAATTAAAAAATTTAGAGGAATTCAATGAAGAAATAATAATAAATATTCTTGAATAAATCCTCTTCTAAATCTATAATATCCTGAATAAAAATTTCCATGTTGAGTATAAGCAAATAAATAAAATCTATAACAAGCTCTAAAAAAAGATGTTATTATTAAAAAAAAAATTGAAAAGTAAGATCAACTAATTAATCTATTAATAATTATAATTTCTCTTAATAAATTAATGCTAGGAGGTCTAGCTATATTACATGAACAAAATATAAATCATAATAATGATATTGAAGGTATAAATCTTATTATTCCTTTTCTAATAAAAAATGAACGTGTTCTTAAACGTTCATATATAATATTTGATAAACAAAATAATCCTGATGAACATAATCCATGACCAATTATTATAATTAATGCTCCATTAAAACCTCATGTAAATATTGTTATAATTCCTATTAAAACTAATCTTATATGTGATACTGATGAATAAGCAATTAAAGATTTTACATCTGACTGAAATAAACAAATTAAACTAATAATTAATCTTCCATATAATGAAATTGAAATTCAAAAAAAACTTAGATAATTAAATATTTCTTCACAATATATAACTATACGTAATAATCCATAACCTCCTAATTTTAAAAGAATTCCTGCTAAAATTATAGATCCTGAAATTGGAGCTTCAACATGAGCTTTTGGAAGTCAAAAGTGAAATATAAATATAGGTAATTTAACTAAAAAGGCTAAAATTAAACCTAAATATAATAAAATTGAATTATATGAATTTAAAATAATTATAATTATACAAGATCCATTTAATTTATATAAATAAAAAATTGATATTAATAATGGTAATGAAGCTAATAATGTATAAAATAGTAAGTAATAACCAGAATTTAATCGTTCAGGTTGATACCCTCATCCAAAAATTAAAATTATAGTAGGAATTAATCTTGATTCAAAAAAAAAATAAAATAAAAATAAATTATTAATTCTAAATGATAAAAAAAGAAAAATTATTAATAAAATAATTATAAAACAAAATTTAAATTCATAATTATTATTAATTTTAATATTTTTTCTTGCTAAAAATATTAAAGATCTAATTCATAATCTTAAAATAATTAATAATAATGAAATTATATCAATTCCTATAAAAAAACCTATAAAATTTAAATTTATTCTTATATTAATAAATAATATTAAAAAGCATAAAATTAATATTATAGATATTATTAATCAAAAATTGTAAATTAAAGGGATCATAAAAATTAAAAAAATAAAATATTTTAACATAAAATTATTCTAAATGAATTTAAATAATCATTACCATGTGAACGAATTAAGTATACTAAAACAGATAATCCTATTGCTCCTTCACATACCATAAAAGTTAAAAAAATTATTGAAAAGTACAATTCATAATTAAAATTTAATAAATATATTATAATTATCAAAAATAATGATAAAATAATAAATTCTAATCTTACTAAACATAAAAAAATATGTTTACGAATTATACATAAAGTTAATAAACCGATCATATATATATATAAATAAATAAATAATCTTATATTCATAAGTTTTAATAGTTTAATAAAAATAGTAATCTTGTAAATTACTGATAGAATCATCTTTAAAATTTCAGTAAAAAGATATAAAATCTCATCTTAAATCTCCAAAATTTATATTTTCATTATTTATAAACTATTTACTGTATTAAATTAATAATTATAATTTATTTTTTAATTTCAACAACTATATTTCCAATAATAAAACATCCTTTATCTATAGGATTTATATTATTAGTACAAACTATTTTTTCATGTATAGTAAATAGTATAAGATTAAGTTCATATTGATTTTCTTATATTTTATTTATTATTTTCATTGGAGGAATAATAGTTCTATTTATTTATGTAGCTAGAGTTGCATCTAATGAAAAGTTTAAATTTTCTTTTTCTATATTTATATTAATTAATATATTTATTATAATATCATTTATATTAATCTATTTATATGATGAAATAATAATTATTAATGAAAATTTTTTAATTGAAAATTTAAATTATAAAATAAATATGAATATAAATTTAATTAATAAAGAAGTTATTTCAATTATAAAAATATTTAATTATCCAACTATAATAATTACTATTATTGCTATTATTCATTTACTAATTACTATAATTTCTATTGTAAAAATTACTAACATTATAGAAGGTCCTTTACGAATAAAAAAATAAAACTAATGTTCAAATCGAATCGAAAAAAAGAGTTAATTAAAATTATTAATTCAATAATTATTGATTTACCTGCTCCAATTAATTTATCAAATTGATGAAATTTTGGATCTTTATTAGGAATTTGTTTAATTATTCAATTAATTACGGGTATTTTTTTATCTATACACTATACATCTAATATTGAAATAGCATTTAATAGAATTAATCATATTTGTAAAGACGTTAATTATGGATGAATAATACGAATTATGCATGCTAATGGAGCATCAATATTTTTTATTTGTATTTATATACATATTGGACGAGGTATATATTATGGATCTTATAAATATATAAATACTTGATTTTCTGGAATTATTATTCTATTAACTTTAATAGCAACAGCTTTTTTAGGATACGTTCTACCTTGAGGACAAATATCATTTTGAGGTGCAACAGTTATTACAAATTTATTATCAGCCATTCCATATATAGGAACATTCTTAGTAAAATGAATTTGAGGAGGTTTTGCTGTAGATAATGCTACATTAACTCGATTCTTTACATTACATTTTATATTACCTTTTATAATCTCTGGTTTAGCTGGTATTCATATTTTTTTTTTACATATAAATGGTTCAAATAATCCTTTAGGATTAAAATCTAATGTAGATAAAATTTCATTTCATCCTTATTTCTCTATTAAAGATTTAATAGGATTTAGATTAGTATTAATTATTTTTATACTATTAAATTTTATAGAACCTTATTTATTAGGTGATCCAGATAATTTTTCTCCAGCTAATCCTCTTATTACTCCTAATCATATTAAGCCTGAATGATATTTTTTATTTGCTTATGCAATTTTACGATCAATTCCTAATAAATTAGGAGGAGTAGTAGCTCTTTTAATATCAATTATAATTTTAATAATTTTACCTTTTTCTTATAATGGTAAATTTCAAGGATTAATATATTATCCAATAAGTCAATTTAATTTTTGATCCTTTATTATTATTTCAATTTTACTTACATGAATTGGAGCACGACCTGTAGAAGAACCTTATATTATTACAGGTATAATTTTAACTTTTACATATTTCATATATTTTATTATTGATCCTATTTTAGTTTTATTTTGAGATAAAATAATTAAATTATAATAAAAAATTATTAAATAAGTTAATTAGCTATTAGCAATATATTTTGAAAATATAAGAAAGAGAATGGTTTCTCTATTAACTTATTAGTATTTTTAATCCTAAAAAAAATAAAAAATAATTTAATGAAATAGGTAAATAACTTTTTCAAGCTATATATATTAATTTATCATAACGATAACGAGGTAAAGTACCTCGAATTCAAATAAATATAAAACAAATTATTAAAATCCTCAAAAAAAAGATAAATGATATTAAATTACAACCTAAAAATAAAATGGAAAAAATAGATCTTATAAAAATAATTCTTGAATATTCCCCTAAAAAAAAAAATGTAAAACCTCCTCTTCTATATTCAACATTAAATCCTGAAACTAATTCGGATTCTCTTTCTGCAAAATCAAAAGGAGTGCGATTAGTTTCAGCTAATCTAGAAGATAATCAACATATTGTTAAAGGTAAACATAAAAATATAAATCAAACTTTTTTTTGAAAATAAAAAAAATCTATAAAATTATAACTTTCAACCATTAAAATAAATGATAATAAAATCATTGAAAGTCTAATTTCATAAGAAATTGTTTGAGCTACAGATCGTAATCCTCCTAATAGGGAGTAAATAGATCATGATGACCAACCAGAAATTATAATAGTATAAACTCTTATTCTTGCACAACATAAAAAGAATAAAATTCCATAATTAAAATTAATTATATTAATTATAAAAGGAAATACTAACCAAATAAATAGAGATAAAAATAATCTAAAAATAGGAGATAAATAATAAATTATATAATTTGATATTATAGGTACAATTTGTTCTTTAGTAAATAATTTGATTGCATCAGAGAAAGGTTGAAAAATACCTAAGTAACCTACTTTATTAGGTCCTTTACGAATCTGTATATATCCTAAAATTTTACGTTCTAATAAAATAAAATATGCAATTCTTAATATAATAAATATTATTAAAATTAAAATGTTTATAATATATATATACTGAATGTAAATAAATTTACTTTCATAAATTCTAAATTTATTGCACTAATCTGCCAAAACAGCCTTAATTTAAAAATTAATTAATAAATTGTGAATTAATTATAATGGTCCTTTCGTACTAATATAATTTAAAATATCTACAGATAGAAACCAACCTGGCTTACACCGGTTTGAACTCAGATCATGTAAGAAATTAAAGGTCGAACAGACCTAGAATTTAGAAAATCTACCCCCTAAACTTATCTTAATCCAACATCGAGGTCGCAAACTTATTTATCGATTTGAACTCTCCAAATAAATAACGCTGTTATCCCTAAGGTAACTTTATCTTATAATCAATATTATTGGATCAATATTTCATTAATTAATGATAATTATAAAATAAAGTTATTATTATTTATTAATCACCCCAATTAAATATTATTAATATAAATATATTTATTAATTATATATATATACATATATAATAATATAAAGCTCTATAGGGTCTTATCGTCCCATAGATTAATTTAAGCTTTTTCACTTAAAAATTAAATTATAAAAAAATAATAAAGAAAGTAATTTTCTCATCCAATCATTCATACCAGACTTTAATTAAAAGACAAATTATTATGCTACCTTTGCACGGTCAAATTACCGCGGCCATTTAAATAATCATAGGGCAGATTAAATTTTTAATATAAATACTAAAAAACATGTTTTTGATAAACAGGTGGAAAATGAAATTTGCCTAATTACTATAAAATTAATTTAAATTATACTAATTAAATCATTATTAAAAAATAAAATAATTTTAAATTAAATCTTAATATTAAATAAAATAAAAAAAAAATACAAAATAAAAAAAATTAACAATTACGTTTTAAAATGAAATGCTGTTTTTAAGCCTACAAAAATTTAAATTTTTAATTTATTATTAAATAAAAATAAGCTTATCCCTATTTATTTAATATTATAATAAAATAATTAATAAAATTAAATTAAAAATATAATAATATAAAATTAAATTTTAATCTTAAGAAACCAGATAACCATAAAAGCGTTAACATTTCATTACTATAAAAAAATTATTAATAATTATACTACATTAACTAACATTTTTAAATAAATATTTTATATTCGGGAATATAATAAATCAATTATAAAAATTTAATTTACCCTGATACAAAAGGTACAAAAAATAAATTACTTTTTTTTTAATAAAAATATAGTCCTTATCAGTACATTTTTTACTATCGAACAACAAATATTTATTTCATAATAATAATACTAAAATAATAATAATTTTTTTTAAAAAAAATAATAATTAATTAAATTCAATTAAATTTTTAAATAATCAAATTAAATTGAATTGCACAATTATATTTATTAGTGTAAATAATATGCTTTCTTTTAAGCTTTAATTTGAAAACTTTCTAGATTCACCTTCCGGTAAATCTACTTTGTTACGACTTATCTCAACTTAAAAATGAGAGCGACGGGCGATGTGTACATAATTAAGAGCTCAAATCAAAAAAAAAATTCTATTTTAAATTACTATTAAATCCAATTTAATTATATTATTACAAATATAAATCCAAAATAAATTTATAGTAACCCATTTCTACTTACATATAACTGCACCTTGACCTAACATTTTTCTAAAAATAGAATAAAGAAAATAAATCTTTTAATACATTCAATAACAGAGGTATACAAGTTTAATAATGAAAGTTAAATCAATCGTGGATTATCGATTAAAGAACAGGTTCCTCTAAAAAGATTTAATTACCGCCAAATTCTTTGAATTTAGAGATCATAACTTTTAATAATCAATCTTTATAAATTTACATTTAAAATAATAGGGTATCTAATCCTAGTTTATAATAAAAATTTCTTAGATATAATTATAATAAAAAAAATTAAATTATAAAAAAAATTTCACTTAATTTTAATAATATTTTTTTATTTTTAAATTTTAAACTAAAAGACGTAAATTTTATTTTATAGTTTTTGTATAACCGCGATTGCTGGCACAAAATTAATCACTAATATTATTATTAATCAAAATCAAACTTAAATTAATTTATAGTATTATATGCTGCGAAATTAAATAATAAATCATTTAGAATATTAAATTAATAAAAAATTTTACATACAAAAAATTATAATAAAAATAAAATAAAAGAAAGAATCAAACTTTTTTTTGAAATAAAATTATTATGGTTTAATTTATTTATATAAATATATAAATATATATAAGATTTTGCTATAAAATATATATTAATAAAGTTAATATAATATATTAATTACATTTTTTTTTTTTTTTTTTTT